TCTTAGTGACTTTCATGTATTTTATATTCTCCTAGAATTCAACTCTTGTAACTAGAAAGTTCTACCATCAACCAAGAATTAATCAAGAGATAGGACTCAAAAAAATACCTTTTATCAATGAACATAAAATAAATAGCAAGAATACCTTTTTGATAACTCCAAATTAACACATTTTCAGAGGGAAAATACTCACTAAGGATTTGATTTGATTGGGTTGACAAGAGGAAATATCTGGTGAATCTTTAAAGTAATTCCTATAAAATCAAAAGTATGAAAGTTATTGCAAAGGATTTTTCAAATTTAATCTATTAGTTTTTTATTCAACCCTTAAATAACTTTTAACTAAAGGTCTTATCCCCACTCTTCTAAAAAAGAGAAAACTTTTTATTAATCTAACTTTGACAAATAGGTCGATGGGGAAATAAGCCTCCCCATCTTGGAAATGAGAAAAAGAAAGGTAAACCTTTTATCTTGTGTTTATCCGTTTGTCAACAAAATTTTTATTTTTTTGGTCAATAAAACAAGTATTAGGATTTTTAGAAGAATTCAGTAACCAAAAAATTCTTATTTTTAAACCTAAAAGAATGAACTGAATTCCATTTCATATTGGTTACATTAACTCAAGAGATGATGAAATTTTTATATTTTATAGAAAATTGAAGATGAGTCGATTTTTGAGTGGATTCCGATTATTCCAAACTTTTATTACGTATTTGTTTGCTGTACAAAAAAACTTTTTGAATTCCCGGTAGAGAGAGATTTTCCTAAGGAAAAAGCTTTTAAGGCTGTCCAATATCCCTTCCTTTTCCAAATATTTTTACGAATACGCTTTTTTGATGTAGAAGTACGCTTTTTTGGAACTGCCATTTAATTTAAAGGGGATTACTTATTGTTCTAACTGGATGTGAAAGACATCTATTGTTCAAAACCAATCATTTAGTCTAGTTATTATCGAACTAATATTCTCTTCAGAGAAAGAAATTTCGATAGGAAAAGATATGTGAAAATTGAATCAATAACATAGTACTAATATTAAATACTCAAATAAAAATAGAAAAAAGACGAAGATTATGTTATTCTTTTTTTTTTTTTTCAAACTTTTTCTATTCCTTAAAATATCCGTAAAATAATTTCTTTTGATTGTTATCTTTTTTTGCTATTCTTTCTCATTCAAGTCTATATCTGTTTTTATCTATAGAACCCGCTGTGCCATAAAAATCGAATTCGTTAAGTAAGCTGAAACTTAATAAAAAAAGAATCGAAAAACCTTTCCATTTTTTTTTTCTGTCTATTTTCGTCATTCTAAAGCGAATTTCCATATAATAAAATACCCCACCAAAAATTTAAGATAAGAACCCAAACTTTGCTTTTGCTTAATGAAATAAAAATTTTCATCTCCTTTTTTATTAACTATATAACTATAACTGATCAAACTCGGGTACTTCCTCCCTTTCATATAATTTGACCAATTATAACTTCTTGATTTGAATATTTTAAGGATTTAGCAAAAATTCAGAAGAATAAGTAAAGTAAAAAAAAAACAAAAGATTCTAAAATTCTATTTAAGTTAGTTTAACTTAAGTCCATATCTTGACTTTTATTGATCCCTTTCAAAGGGGTAAGATCCGGTGAATCGGAAACAATTAATTAATAAATTAAGAATTAAAAAATCTTTTTATGCACCAGACATATCAATACGGGTGGATCATCCCTTTCATTCCACTTCCAATTCCTATATTAATAGGGGTCGGACTTCTTCTTGTTCCGACGGCAACAAAAAATCTTCGTCGTATGTGGTCTTTTCAGAGTGTTTTATTGTTAACTATAGTCATGATTTTTTCAATCAATCTGTCTATTCAGCAAATAAATAGCAATTCCAGCTATCAATATGTATGGTCTTGGATCATTAATAATGATTTTTCTTTAGAATTCGGCTATTTGATCGATCCACTTACTTCTATTATGTCAATATTAATAACTACCGTTGGAATTATGGTTCTTATCTATAGTGATAATTATATGGCTCATGATCAAGCATATTTAAGATTTTTTGCTTATATGGGTTTTTTCAGTACTTCCATGTTAGGATTAGTTACTAGTTCTAATTTGATACAAATTTATATTTTTTGGGAATTAGTTGGAATGTGTTCTTATTTATTAATAGGGTTTTGGTTTACACGGCCTCTTGCGGCAAATGCTTGCCAAAAAGCTTTTGTAACTAATCGTATAGGGGATTTTGGCTTATTATTAGGAATTTTAGGTTTTTATTGGATAACGGGCAGTTTTGAATTTCGTGATTTATTCGAAATATTTAATAACTTGATTTATGATAATGAGGTCAATTCTTTATTTGTTACTTTGTGTGGTGGTCTAGTATTTGCTGGTGCCGTTGCAAAATCGGCACAATTTCCCCTTCATGTATGGTTACCTGATGCCATGGAAGGACCCACTCCTATTTCTGCTCTTATACACGCTGCTACTATGGTAGCAGCGGGAATTT